TGCCTATTGGTGTTCCAAAAGTACCTTTTCGGAGTCCTGGAGAGGAAGATGCATCTTGGATTGACGTATAGTGCGACTTGTCAGATATATTGGGTCATATGGGATTTCCCCGTTTTCTCCCCCGATCGAGATATCCTCTATTTCGCCCAAAAAACATATTAATTGAATCATCAAAAATTGGGAGCGTGAAGTAAAAATTAGGAGAGTAAAGTGCAATGCAACCCGATCTCCCCCTTTTTTTTTGGAGGTAATTTATATTATTATCAATTAGAATAATTTATGGTTATCTTCGTCGGACTAATCAAATTAAGTATCCAGGCTCCGTTTAAAAAACAATCCAATTGGTAATTATATATGATTACCACTTATATCATAAATGATTCGATTCCTATTTATAAAGAAAACAGATCTCAAATCGTTACGCAATCGAGTAATAGGGATGAATTCCATCAAATATTTGGTTTGGCAGAAGGCATAAAATTAATAATGAATATGAATTATTAAGAAGTCATATCAATAAAGAAGTGGTAAGAGAAGCATTTGTCCTATATGTGCAAATCAAAATAGAGCGGATCTTTACCCGGAGTAGAACATAAACCTAAAAAGATTTAAGAGACCCATTCAGGAACAAGAAAATGACATCGTGATTTGGATCTCAATGAAAAAATACATCAATGATAAGTTAATTCGATAAGTTTAAAATTCTTTTTTTATATTTTTATATTCTAATATAAGAAAAGGGGTCAAAAGAATCTTTATTGAAAAATCGAAGAAAAAGCCCTTTCGTTAAAAGTTCGAAAGAGCTTACTATGCTATGTATGATATGAAAAAACGAAAGGGGGCTGGAATCTACACATTGATTTTTTCGGAAATTTTTTTGGAACCGTATGCAGAAAAAAGTGCATGTACGGTTCCTAAGGGATACAACTTTACCCGAATCAACCGACTTTATCGAGAGAGATTACTTTTTTTAGGCCAAGCAGTTGATAGCGAGATCTCGAATCAACTTATTGGTCTTATGGTATATCTCAGTATTGAGGATGATACCAAAGATCTGTATTTGTTTATAAACTCTCCTGGCGGATGGGTAATACCTGGAGTAGCTATTTATGATACTATGCAATTTGTGCGACCAGATGTACATACAATATGCATGGGATTAGCTGCTTCAATGGGATCTTTTATCCTGGTTGGAGGGGAAATTACCAAACGTCTAGCATTCCCTCACGCTTGGCGCCAATGAGATTTTTTTGAGAGAAACAAAAGACTATGCCTTCGCCATATGAAATAGGAATATTAAGTAAAAATAGCATGGCATTTAGAATTCGATAAGATAAAATTTTTATTATTTTTTTTTTCAAAAAATTAGATTATATATCGAGAGAGTAGTATGAAATAAAGGGTATTTCTGATTTTATCTTATCCATCGGGAATCCTGTTCAGCGTCACAAACTTTTTTTTCATACCATAGATCTCTTAACAATATTTATATTTATTGTATAAATAAAATATTTTTTTATTTACTTTTTTTATTTGATCGGATCAAAAAGAAACTTTGGGATTGCTGAATCACAGACAAATAAATACCAAAAAAGAAATAAGAAATATATAAAGCAACGGAACCATCATAGTATTTTTTAACTCCTCCAAAAAGAAGGGTGGTAATTTGATCATTTACCAATATGAGTCTCATAGATCCTATTTGTCTCTTTCTGCGATGGAGGGTAAAGATCCATTTTATTATAGAGCCGTATGCAATAGATCAAAAATGCCCGTACGGTTATTCTATTTTTTTTCTTAAGTATTTTTTTATCTTTATTTATTTTCTCTTCACTCCATGGTATAGATAAAAGAAACTTTATTATGTTATATCATCAGGGTAATGATTCATCAACCCGCTAGTGCTTTTTATGAAGCACAAACGGGAGAAGCTATCTTGGAAGCGGAAGAACTGCTAAAACTGCGTGAAACCATCACAAGGGTTTATGTACAAAGAACGGGCAAACCCCTATGGGTTGTATCCGAAGACATGGAAAGAGATGTTTTTATGTCAGCAACAGAAGCGCAAGCTTATGGAATTGTTGATCTTGTAGCAGTTGAATGAAAATAGAGAATAGGATGGATTTAGCGCAAATCGGCGATTTCGTTTTTTATCTTCTTGCCGAGTTCAATATTTTATTAATTTTATTAAATAGAAGTAATTCATAATCATCCGGTTAGGATCGATCTAAACCAGCTCATTATGTATATCATTCAACATGCCAACGATTAAACAACTTATTAGAAATACAAGACAGCCAATCAGAAATGTCACGAAATCCCCCGCTCTTCGGGGATGCCCTCAGCGTCGAGGAACATGTACTAGGGTGTATGTGCGACTCGTTCAGATCATGGACTGGGGCACAAAGCCATTTTTTTTTTTCCAGTATTAATGATCAGTACCGATTAATAGGATAAAATGGAAGAACTCCATTCCATTCACTATCTAAAAATAAGAAAA